ATATATTTTTTTTTTCAAAGGGGACAATAAAAAAGCACGCGATTTCAAACCGAAATAGAAATTTTTTCGAATTAGTATAATCCTTCATAAATCTTAGAAAAGAACTATATATTCAAATAAAAAAATTAGAAGTTATTAAATAATATTACTAAGTTACTGCCAAAAAAATTATTTGTCCTTTTTTATTACTACTAAAATAAAATAAAAAAATTGTGATTTTATGCAGATACCGAAAAAGTTAATTATAATTCCGTATTACAATAATTTATATACATATATTAAGAATAGAACAAAGATTTATACAACAAAAAAATACTTAATATTAAGTATATAATAAAAACCTTTACATAAAAAAATTATTTGAGTTTGATTATTTAGAATTATTAAGGAATTAATTTTAATTTTAGTGATTGTCTTACAGTACACTAAGTTATCTATTTTTTTATTTGCAAGAAAGATTATTATAATCGATATTGTTTTTACATATGAAGGGAATAAATTTCAGAATTTTATTGATAATAAAATCTATCAGTATAGATTAATTAAATTAGCACTCTCGTACGGATTTCAAACGTTAAATAAAATAAAATTTTAATAACCCAAATTTATAAAAAAAGTAAAAAACCGTTGGGTTTTAAACTTTTGAATGTCTTTTTTGTTTTGAAAATAATATATAATATAATAAAATTTTAAAGAAAAAAACTCAATTTGGAGTACGAAAGAATAGAATAATAAATGTCTTTGACATCCAATTATACCACTGAAAAACTTTTTTTCATTTTTGAATGGCAGTTCCAAAAAAACGTACTTCTATCTCGAAAAAGCGTATTCGTAAAAAATTTTGGAAAAGGAAGGGATATTGGACATCGTTGAAAGCTTTTTCGTTAGGTAAATCACTTTCTACAGGTAATTCAAAAAGTTTTTTTGTACAACAAAATAAATAAAAAAACACTAGAATAATTAGAATTATCCTAACTTAAAAAAAAATTTTTTTAGAATACATATAAAAAAATAAATAGGAACCAAAAGAGGAAAAAAAAGACAATATATAGATAAAAAATAAATGTGAACCTTTTTTTTCCAAAAAAGGGATTTTTATTTTACCCATCACTGCCTTGATGCAATAATAAAGAAAGATCTTGTATTTCCTCGTTAAGAGGAAATACAAGATCTTTAAGCGAAATCAATAGGTTCTTCAAATTAATTAATTCTAAGTTAAAAACTAGTGAATATTAGATAATAATAATAAATAATTATATATGATATTATTTTTAAGTGATCAAAAAATCTTATTTTATTTAAAATTTATAAGGATTTTGGCGAAGTTTTAATTTTTAGAAAAAGCATTTTTTATTAATGGAACTTATAAATGCTCTTTGGGGTTGAAGCCCCAACGACTTTTAATTTAGTTACATTTTTCATTGTCTTCTAGAAAAAAATAGAAACTCCAAACACCTAATTTAAACAAGTTTTTATTCATGAAATCAATTGTAAATTCCATTGAATTGGCTTCTTTATTTAAATTTTAATCTCGACGATTCAATAAAAACTTGTTAGTATTGTTTTGAACAAGTTGCCGCTATGGTGAAATTGGTAGACACGCTGCTCTTAGGAAGCAGTGCTATAGCATCTCGGTTCGAGTCCGAGTAGCGGCATAAGATCTTATAAAAGAGATATTATAAGTTTTATAATCAAACAAATACCCGACTTTTTTTCGAAAATCGGGTAAAACCTAGTATTAATTTATTAATTTTTAACAAAATTTTTATGATTTTTTCAATTTTAGAGCATATATTAACTCATATATCTTTTTCGGTCGTTTCAATTGTACTGACAATTTATTTTTTAACTTTATTAGTTAATTTAGATGAAATCATAGGATTTTTTGATTCATCAGATAAAGGAATCGGAATTACGTTTTGTGGTATAACAGGATTATTATTCACTCGTTGGATTTATTCAGGACACTTTCCATTAAGTAATTTATATGAATCATTAATTTTTCTTTCATGGGCTTTTTCAATTATTCATATTGTTTCCTATTTTAATAAAAAACAAAAAAATAACCTAAACGCAATAACTGCGCCAAGTGCTATTTTGATTCAGGGTTTTGCTACTTCAGGTCTTTTAAACAAAATGCCAGAGTCTTCAATATTAGTACCAGCTCTCCAGTCCCAGTGGTTAATGATGCACGTAAGTATGATGATATTAGGCTATGGCGCTCTGTTATGCGGATCATTATTATCAATAGCTCTTCTAGTCATTACATTTCGCAAAGTGAGCCCTACTTTTTGGAAAAAGAATATAAAAAAAAATAAATTATTAAATGAATTATTTTCTTTTGATGTACTTTACTACATAAATGAAAGAAATTCTATTTTACTACAACAAAACATTAATTTTAGTTTTTCTCGAAATTATTATAGGTATCAATTGATTGAACAATTAGATTTTTGGAGTTTTCGTATTATTAGTCTTGGATTTATTTTTTTAACCGTCGGCATTCTTTCAGGAGCTGTATGGGCTAATGAGACGTGGGGTTCATATTGGAATTGGGATCCAAAAGAAACTTGGGCCTTTATTACTTGGACCATATTCGCAATTTATTTACATATTAAAACAAATAGGAATGTTAGGGGTATAAATTCTGCAATTGTGGCTTCTATAGGCTTTCTTTTAATTTGGATATGCTATTTTGGCGTCAATCTTTTAGGAATAGGTTTACATAGTTATGGTTCATTTACATCGAATTAAATAAAACATTAACCAAAAAATAAAGGAATCCAAATAAAAAAGAATAGCATCTATATATAACTTAATATAAGTTAAGAAATATAATTAAGTTGTTAGTAGTAAATCATCAAGAACCTTTTGAATCAAGTAGTACAATGATTCAAAAGGTTCTCACAATACAAATACCAAAGATTTCTGATTACAATTCAATTTAAAGCCTTTTTTTCTTTCCTGAAAACTATCCATAAAAATAATTAGATAAAATGGATTCGACCTTGTCACTTGCTAATGAGAGCACAAAATCAGGATAAATCCCAATACCAATTATGGGTAGAAGAATAGAGATTGAAAGAAATAACTCTCGGGGTCCAGAATCAAAAAAAGAAAAGTTTTTGACATTAATTAACTTGTATCCATAGAACATTTGGCGTGACATAGATAATAAATATATAGGAGTTAATATAATTCCAATTGCCATTACAAAAATAATTAAAATTTTTGTAATTAATAAATATTTTTGGCTGGTAATTATTCCAAAAAAAACGATTAATTCTGCAACAAAACCACTCATGCCCGGTAATGCAAGGGAAGCCATCGATAAGATAGTGAACATTGTAAATATCTTTGGAATGGAGATAGCCATTCCACCCATTTCATCAAGATAAACAAGCCGAATTCTATCATAACTTGTTCCTGCCAAGAAAAAAAGTGCAGCGCCAATAAATCCATGAGATATTATTTGTAAAATAGCTCCATTAAGTCCAGGGTCCGTTATAGAACCAATACCTATAATTATAAAACCCATATGAGATACAGAAGAATAGGCTATTCTCTTTTTTAAATTACGTTGACCGGGAGAGGTTGAAGCTGCATAAATTATTTGGATTGTACCGACTACCATCAACCAAGGAGAAAACATAGAATGAGCGTGAGGTAATAATTCCATATTGATTCGAACCAACCCATATGCTCCCATTTTTAATAAGATTCCAGCGAGAAGCATACAGGTACTGTAATGTGCCTCGCCGTGGGTATCGGGTAACCAAGTATGTAAAGGTATAATCGGTGATTTGACGGCAAAAGCAATAAGAAATCCAATATAAAAAAGTATTTCGAGTGTGACAGGATAGGATTGATTAGCTAATAGTTCTAAATTTAATGTTGGTTCGTTCGAACCATATAAACTTATACCTAAAACTCCTATTAATAAAAAAATAGAACTTCCTGCAGTGTATAAAATAAATTTTGTAGCTGAATACAGGCGTTTCTTTCCACCCCACATGGATAAAAGTAGATAAACGGGAATTAATTCTAATTCCCACATGATGAAAAAAAGTAAAAGATCCCGAGAAGAAAATGATCCTATTTGACCGCTGTACATTGCTAACATCAGGAAATGGAATAATCGGGAATCCCGAGTAACAGGAAAAGCCGCTAAAGTAGCTAAAGTAGTAATAAATCCCGTCAGTAAAATTGTTCCTATAGAAAGTCCATCTATTCCCATTCTCCAGTAAAAATCAAAAAAATTGATCCATTTATAATCTTCGGACAGTTGAATTAATGGATCGTCCATTTTATAATTATAACAAAAAGCGTAGGTCGTTAGAAGAAGTTCTAAGATACAAATGCATATAGTATACCATTTATTTACTTTATTTCCCCTATGCGGGAAAAATAACATTAACGAACCAGCAGATATTGGAAAAACAACAATTATTGTTAACCAAGGAAAATCATTCGTGGTAAAGACAAGATACACCAGGTCCAAAGAACGCGTACTCAAAAAAAATATATAAATAAAAAAATATAATTTAACTTTTTTGAGTACGAGTACTTGTCAATAAAAAAAATAAAATGTATTCCAAATTTATTCAAATGAGGTTTTCGGTAACGTATCAATAAGCTAGACCCATGCTTCGAGTTGTTTCATGCCATAAATAAACTCGAACGCTCAAAAAATCCGTTGGACAGGCAGATTCACATCTCTTACAACCAACACAGTCCTCGGTTCTTGGAGCGGAAGCTATTTGCTTAGCTTTACATCCATCCCAAGGTATCATTTCTAATACATCTGTAGGGCACGCTCGGACACATTGAGTACATCCTATACAGGTATCATAAATTTTTACTGAATGTGACATAGGATCTATAGTTTTTTGAATGTCATAAATTTTCAATCTAGTAAACTTCTAACTGAATGATATATTAAAATACTAGATGAAGCGATGATTTCCTTTAATAGAATTTTGGTAATGAATTCTGGCTCAATTGATAAAAAATGGGGCTAAAATACTTTGATTTCTTAGATTTTCACAAATATAATATAGTAAGTCATAACCTATTATATATGCAAATTTAAATCTATAATTTTTTTTTATGCTACTTATTTAATAAGGTCGATTGGTTGATGCGAGTGGATTTTCTGTTACGATAAATTGCCGAAACTATAGCTAATCCAATAGCTGCTTCAGCGGCTGCAATTGCTATAACAAAAATGCAGAAAATATCCCCTTTTAGTTGGGAATTATCAAAAAAATCAGAAAATGTTACGAAATTCATATTAACTGCGTTGAGTATAAGTTCAAGACACATAAGAGCCCTAACCATATTTCGACTCGTGATCAATCCATAAAGACCAAAAAAAAATAAATAGGCACTCAAAACAAGTACATGTTCGAGTATCATTCAGCAACTCCTTATCAATTTTGATTAATTTAAATATGAATAATAATTCACCGGATTCAATCAACTAGAATATAAAAAAAAAGTACGAATAAAAACTATATTAGGTAAAATTTTTTTTTTCAAATATATATCAAATATAAAAATTTATATTTAAAATATGAAATAGTATTCAATCAAATTTAATTGAATGACCAAAAAAAATATCATAACATACACAAAGTTTTCTTTGGTCTTTACTAATTCGAACGTTTTTTATTGACGAGCCACAGAAATTGCACCTATCAAAGCAACTAAAAGAATTATTGAAATGAGTTCAAATGGAAGAAAAAAATCTGTTGATAAATGAATTCCTATTTGTTGACTATTACTTATTAAATCTTGCTCTAGAATCTGGTTTAATCTTGTAGTCCAAATAACCCCGTACCATGACGTATCGAGAATAGTAGAAATTAATGAAAAAAGAATAGTTGTACAAACCAACGAAGTAATCCCATTCCCAACGGTCCACAGATTGAAATCTGTGGAATATTCTGAATCATTCATGAACATCACGGCAAATATGATTAAAACATTTATGGCCCCCACGTAAATAAGGAGTTGTGCAGCAGCTACAAAATGAGAATTTGATAGAATATACAATAAAGATATACAAACAAGAACAAATCCTAAGGAAAAGGCTGAAAAAATTGGGTTGGGAAGTAATACCACTCCCAGACCTCCTACTAGAATACCGGATCCCAGAAAAACTAAAAGAAAATCATGTATTGGTCCAGGCAAATCCATTATATTATTAAAATAAGAAAAAATCGAAACCCTTTTCATGACCTTATTAATTTAACCGGGGGGTTTTTTTTTTAATATGTTTCTAATAGAGTGAAATTAGAATCTAATGGATATGAATTTATGTAGATACAATTATTAGACAGTTTCGCTTTTTATGCTAAAGTGTATTTTCAACCTATCTATTTCAAGAAAGTAATTACGAATTTACTATAGTAAAAGACGGGGTCTTAATACTTAATATTATTATATAAATATAATACAAGTTTTTAATTAAATTCTTTATATAATTCAAAAATTTTGAATTCATTTTTTAATAAACTTAATGGGTTTACCCATTTTTTGTTTGAGGTGAATTCAAAATTGTTCGAATAGTGTAATCGTCAATTACTGACATTGGTAAACGACCCAAAGCTATTTGATTATAATTCAATTCGTGACGATCATAAGTTGAAAATTCATATTCTTCAGTCATTGACAAACAATTTGTTGGACAATATTCAACACAATTACCGCAAAAAATACAAATTCCAAAATCAATACTGTAATTAAGCAATCGTTTTTTTCGAATATTAGTTTCCAATTTCCAATCAACAACAGGCAGATCTATAGGACATACTCGAACACATACTTCACAAGCAATGCATTTATCAAATTCAAAATGGATTCGCCCGCGGAAACGTTCCGAGGTTATTAATTTTTCATAGGGATATTGAATAGTTACAGGTAAACGATTTGTGTGGGATAAGGTAATCATGAAACCTTGACCAATATACCTTGCAGCTCGTAGGGTTTGTTGACCATAATTCATGAACCCGGTTATCATAGGAAGCATATTGTAATTATCTATGAATAATTTTATCTTTGTTTCTTTCTCTTGTTTAAAACAAGTAATAAATATGTTGGATTCATTTTCAATTTAGAGTGAAAAGAGTTGGAAAGAAGTTGTTAATAATAGATTACCAAGGGAAATAGGTAAAAGAAATTTCCATCCAAGATTTAATAGTTGATCCATTCTTAGCCTAGGTAAAGTCCATCTTGTTGCGATAGAAATGAACAAGAACAAATAAGTTTTAGCTAATGTAACAAAGATACCAATTGTTGTTCCAAAAATTTGATCCCGTTCAAATAGCTCCAGAATAGATATATACGGAATAGAAATATTCCAACCGCCCAAGTATAGAACTGTTACAAATAATGAGGAAATTAATAGATTTAGATAAGAAGCAACGTAAAATAAACCAAATTTGATACCTGAATATTCAGTTTGATAACCTGCTATTAATTCTTCTTCCGCTTCTGGTAAATCAAAGGGTAACCTCTCGCATTCTGCTAGGGAAGAAATTAGAAAAATGATAAAACCTATAGGTTGACGCCACAAATTCCATCCCCAAAAACCATATTTTGATTGTGCCTCAACTATATCAACTGTACTTAAACTGTTAGATAATCCTAGTCGGCGATAACATTACTACTCTCACCGCTATTACAAAACCGTACATGAGGTCTTCGTCTCATACGGCTCCTCGGGGGCCATAAATAAATATAAGGACCAGATTAGTTAGATGGATATGATGTGTTCTAAAATAGATTAAATATAAATATATCTGGGGTCCCAAATTATACCAATGGAATTCTGTCTGCTAAAATTCTAAGAATAAAACAAAGCGCTTCGGAATTCATCTCATCCTTTACAAATTTTAATTTCTATTTGTTGAGTAATAACTTAATCCTTTAATAAAATACTCCTTGTAAAAAAAAAGGTATTTCAGCCCATCGTGGTTTTCAATTACGAAAAAGAATTAGACATCCTATTAGTTTATTATTCATGACAGAAATTCTATTTTATTTTCGAAATATATGAAAAAAAAATCCTTGTTTCGTTCCTATTCTTCTTTCTTTTTTATAAAAAAGTTGGTGGGCTTAAAAAATAAAGGATTATTTCGTTTCTGATAGTCATTAGATTTATCGGTGGATAGGAGCATACTCTGAATCGGAATCTTGGGGAGTACTGTCTGATCATTTCTACTAATTTAAAGCCCCAATTAAACTTCTTTTTTTGTTATCTTATGTTATGCATAAATATCCTTTTCAATTTGGTTAATCTCTATTACAAATTCTTTGTGTATTTTGGTGTTTCTAACCATCCACTCACTTTTACCTAATTGCCGTAATACATGGATGTTAATCTATATAACTGATAGTGAAAACGCCATATGGTTAATCTTTTTAACCCGCTTCAAGACAGGATGACTAATCAACCAACCTTGGGGTAAAGTGATTCTTACGCTTATTTATGTTTATTTCCGTTTAACCTTTGTACATAGGAAATGAGACTCAATTTTTCTTTTTACTGCTAATTTCTGAGCAGTTTTTTTCACTCATATATAACTATCAAATTCCCTTTCCTTTTATTAAGATTAACCCGAAGGATAAATATATATATTCCGGTTTTAACTTATTCGTCTAGAAGAAACGTAATAGTAAAAATGTTTATGCTTCAACGAATCGCACGTAGAGATATTGATAAAACACATAGAGTTAATGGTATTTCATAACTAATAGATTGGGCAGCAGCTCGCAGACCACCTAAAAAAGAATATTTATTATTTGATCCATATCCTGACATAAGAAGTCCAATAGGAGCAATACTTGAGATGGCAATCCATAAAAAAATACCGATATTGAGATCCGCCAAAACAAGGTGATTGCTAAAGGGAATTACTGAATAACTTAGTAAAATTGAGATAACTGCTATCGACGGTCCAATACTAAATAAAGGAGTATTTCCTCTAGCTGGACGAAGATCTTCTTTGAAAAGTAGTTTTGTCCCGTCGGCTAGGGCTTGAAGAATTCCCAACGGGCCGGCGTATTCAGGTCCAATACGTTGTTGTATCCCTGCAGATATTTCTCTTTCTAACCACACAATTACTAGTACACCTGTTATGATTCCCAATACAAGAGAAAATATAGGGACAAACAGCCATATGAGTCCATAGACCTCTTTTAAAGATTCCAATCTAACAAAAGAATTTATAGTTTGTACTTCTGTTGCATAAATTATCATTTTAACGATCAACTTCTCCCATAATTATATCTATGCTACCGAGTATCGTCATAATATCAGCCAATTTCATTCTTTTAACTAGTTCAGGAAGAATTTGCAAATTAATAAAACCCGGTGGTCTTATTTTCCATCTCCAAGGAAAACCGCTTTGATCTCCTATGAGAAAAATTCCCAACTCCCCTTTTGGAGCTTCAACTCGTACATAAAGTTCTTGTTTCGATAATTCAAAAGTAGGAGAAGGTTTTTTACTAATGAATCGATATTCAAAATCATTCCATTCTGGATTCCTTTTTCTATCAAAGCCTCTGCTTTCTAAATTCTCATAGGGACCTCCCGGAAGTCCTTCCAGAGCCTGTTGAATAATTTTTATGGATTCTGTCATTTCGCTAAGTCGTACTAAATAACGAGCTAATGAATCCCCTTGTTTTTGCCATTGAATTTCCCATTCAAATTCATCGTAAGACTCATAACGATCCACTTTACGAAGATCCCATGGTATTCCGGATGCGCGTAGCATTGGTCCGGATAAACCCCAATTTATTGCTTCTTCCCCACCAATAATCCCAACTCCTTCAACCCGTTCTAAAAAAATAGGATTTCGTGTAATCAGTTTTTGATATTCAACAACCTCGGTTAAAAAATAATCACAAAAATCCAAACATTTATCTATCCAACCATAAGGTAAATCAGCCGCTATTCCTCCAATACGAAAAAAATTATGCATCATTCTCATACCGGTGGCAGCTTCAAATAGATCATATATAAATTCTCGTTCTCTGAAAATATAGAAAAAAGGAGTCTGTGCACCAATATCTGCCATAAAAGGGCCGAGCCATAACAGATGAGAAGCTATACGACTCAATTCCAGCATAATTACTCTTATATAGCTGGCCCTTTTAGGAACTTGAATATTTCCCAATTGTTCTGGTCCATTTACTGTTATTGCTTCTGTAAACATAGTAGCTAAATAATCCCATCGCGTTACATAAGGTAAATATTGTATAATTGCTCGGTTTTCTGCAATTTTTTCCATTCCCCTGTGTAAATAACCCAATATGGGTTCACAGTCAACAACATCCTCACCATCTAGAGTAACTATTAAGCGAAGAACACCATGCATGGATGGGTGGTGAGGTCCCATATTGACTATCATAAGATCTTTTCCTGTAACTGGTCTCTTCATAAGTTTTTCCTTTATTCGTTCTGGCATGAATTATATTGCTGAAAAAGAAGTTTATCAAAAAATTAAAGATCTAAAAAATGAACTAATTCACAATTTTGTAATTTAACGGGTTTTTAATTCCCGAATATTCAACTGATTAATTAATTCTTTATAACGTACTCTATTTTTTTTTGACAAATAAGCCAGCAGTCGTTGACGTTTTCCCAGAATTTTTCGTAGACCCCTCTGAGATAAATAATCTTTTCTGTGCAATTCCAAATGTGAAGTAAGTCTTCGTATCTTATTAGTGAAACTGAATACTTGAAATTCAACAGATCCCCTGCTTTCTTCTTTTTTTTCTTGAAATGAAATGAATGCATTTTTTATCATAAAAAGAAATCCTTCCCTTTTTAATATGAATTGAAAGATATGAATTTTACTGATCAGTAATAATAGTGGTAGCTTTTTTGTACAAGGATCTGAATTTAATTATCAACTTCTTAATTCTTAATTTTATAAAAAAGTCTAAATTTAGATCTAAAAAGGAGGATTCTTTTAATTTATTTATAGGTCTGCTCTGATTGGTATCTACGTCATTGATTAAATTAATCGCATGTCTAAAGATTGAATTTAAAACAATCCCCCATATTTGTGCATACAGTTTTTTTCATATACCGTAACTTATATTATATATATAGTAAAAAGGATCTATCATTAATGAATTTTAAATTGCGTATACATATGTATTCTTATCATACTGAAACGATTTCCGTTAGTAGTATTAAACCAATAGCGATTCATACAAGCTAAATCTTCTAATCTAAAATTGGGCCAAAGAAAGGATTTTAATTTAATTAGGTTATTTTTATCCTTATCAAGATCTTTCTTTTTATGCAAAACTGTGGTCGAATTTTGAATATTCTTATCAAATCTTGAATTTATATCCCTCGCATTTTTTTTTTTTAAGTTGAAACAAATTAGAATTCGAAATTCTCTACGTCGTTTAGGGGAGAGAATATTTTCAGGCACAAAGAAATCATAATTATTTTTTTTTCTATTTACAGTTTTGTTTTGATATTTTGTAATGGATTTTTCAAATTTTTTTTTGTTTTTTTTATGAACCAATGAAATACCTATTGTTCTATATATAATAAGTTGTCCGTCATTTTTTACAGACAAACGTACAGGTTCAATAATAAAAATTCCTTTTTTCATTAATTTTGCAAAAGTGAAATTCTTCTCAATCATTAGAATGTCTAGGCTCATCTCCCCTCTTTCAATAGAAGATATCGCTATCTCGTTTGGATTTTTTAGTCTAACCAAGAGACAGTATACTTTTACATTATTGATAATTTTTTGATTAAAAAAACAATTCCATCGCAATTGAAAACGCGAATACCTTGTGAGAAATAATTTGAGTTTCGCTTTTGTATTGCTTTTGTATTGTTTTTTATTTTTACGTTTTTTTATCTTTGATTCCGCATAATTTTCTTCAATATTTTTTTCTTGGTTTGATAGAGCTGATTCAGGATTTCTTTTTTTTTCTTTATCTGATTCAAGCTCTCCTTGACCTGCCGATTCTTCTTCTTCTTTATTTATATTATAAAATCGAAGGGATTTTTTTTCCTTTGATGGTATAAAACCTTTTTTCTTTCGAGCGATCTTTTTATTAACATTTTTCTTTTCATTAAAATTGAAAAGAAGTAATTTAATTGGTATGACCCATGGTTTCTTTTTATATGTACTAGAAAATAATAAAAATTCTGGAAAGAAAAAAAATTCAAAATTTGTTATACGACGATTTAGTATTTCTTCATTTATTCCCATCCAATCAAAAAAGTTTCTTTTTTGATTGGCAAGACCCGTCTTAGTTATTTTATCAACTCTTTGATAATTCTGAACTTTAGTCTTAATATATTTTTTTTTACTCTTGGTATCAATCCAGGGCTCAATATTTAATTTTTTTCTAAACCAAAAGTTTAGAATTCTCCAATCCAAATATTTTCTATGCCGAATTTCCCCCGTACCCCGAATATTATATTTTTCTAGAAAACAAGAGACTAAACAATTATCTAGAGCAATACCTATAGACATGTCAAAAAAGTTTTTTTCTGTAAAATTAATAGATTTGTAGCAAAAAAGATTATATATATAATCTTTTTTTAAATTATGTTTTGGATTTAATAACGCGTCGGCCTCAAAAAATTTTTGTTTTTTGTAATTATCAACTTTATTTTTTTCATATGAATCCTCTTTGGTTAAACTTGGCTTTAGAACTAGAGAGTCTTGGTTTATTTTCTTTTTCCATTTTTGGGTTACTAATCCAGCCCATGCAACCTGAGGTAAATTGTATTGATAATGACTCCGTAACCAGTTTTTCCATTGATTTACTTCGGAATTTAAAAAAGTTTTATCTTTCAATTCAGAATGAAAGATTCCTTGTTCTTGAAAAAAATCCTTTATTTGATTCTTAACAAAAAAGGATGTTATGCATATGTTATATTCAAAAACAGCCTTTAATTTCGAAAAGTTACTAACTTGGATTTTTGATAATTTGTAAAATACATATGCTTGTGATAAAGAGCATAGGTCATAACTAAAAATTTTTTTTTTTGATATTAAATTTTTTATAGTCGAAATAAAATAAATGGTATTTTTTTTTTTTTTTAAATTTTCTCCAGTTTCTTCATTCTTGTAAATATATTTATCAAGAATTGTTTTTGTTGATTCAAAAAAAAGTTGTGTAGTAATTCTTGGAATATTAATGATACCTATAAAAAAAGCTATAGATAGTTGTTCGATGCAAAATTTTATAAAAAAAATAGATTTACGAATTAATTGGGTATTTTGTCTTTTGAATGTCTGCCAAATTTTTTTTGATGACTTAATTTTTTTATAACCATAACGCGGTTTGTTACAACTATTTGTTAGGTTTTGTTTTTCTTTTGAAATTTCTTCTATTTGATTTCTGATTGTCTTTAGTCTATCAACCAAATTTGTTTTTTTTTTTTCGCTGAGTGAAGAATTTATCCACTCCATGGATTTATTTTGAACAGATAGTTCATGAATCATCTGCTTACTCATTATTGAATCTTTTTTAGTTTCATTTAATTCATATATTTCTCTCAGGCCAAATAATGGAATTAGATTTCGTTTTGAAAGATCTTTTATTTTTCCTTTTATAAAAATAAAGTTTTTGATAATCCAGTTTTTAATTTCTTTTGCGACTTTTAGGAAAATTGTTGCTCTTTCTTTGCAAATCCTTAAAACCAGAAAAGACTTAGTTTTGAATTTTTTGATTCTTTTTTTTAATTCTTTAGAAATAGGTTCAAAAAAATAGGGCTTTGTTTGGGCAGAACCAAACGGTACTTCGGTTTCCAGCCCCCAAACTGTTAAAAAACAAAAATCGTTTTTTTCTACTTTGTCTTTTGTTTTTTTTAGTCGAGCCTTCTGAGATGCTTGAAATTTAGATTTATGCCAAGGTTTAAGATAAAAGGGAAATAGGATTTTTATCTGAATACCATCCGTTAACCAGTTTTTTGGAAATTCTGTTTCGGATAGTTGAACCCCATTATAAGTGCATTTAACATGCATTTCACGTTTCCAATCTTTTAAATCCTCGGACCACTCGGGAATTTGAAATAATAACATACGGACGCTATTTTTAATTATTATCAATAAAGGTAATATAATATATTTTCGAAGAATAGATTGAGTTACTAAGAGAGAACCTCTTATTATTTGAGCAAATAGGAAGCTATCCCAAGTTTCTGCAATTTCTATCCGTCCTTTTTCGTCTTTTTTTGATTCTTCTTCTTCTTTTTTTTCAATTGTTTTTTTTTTTTTTTTCCACATTAAATTTCTTAGAAAATTTTTTTTTAGCCCCCATATATCAAACGAAAAAAAAAAAAGTTTATCTATTCTATCAAAAAAAAGGGGGGAATGTACTTTTGCTTGAAAAAATTCCCAAATAACAGTTTTACGCCTTTGGGAACGCATGGATCCTTTAATTATCCCTCGACGAAAATCAGATTGTTGTGAATAACGGATCAAAGCCATTTCCTTTTTTTGATTAGAAGTTTTATTTTTTTTGAGATTAGTATAAATCTCGTTATGCGGCTCTTTATCAGTAAAAACCACTACACGTTTTGCTTTTCTTGAACGAATTCCAGGCTCCCTTGGTACATTTTCTTCAGTTTCGCCTGCCAATCCTTGCAACTCGCTTTTTAATTTGTATGACCATCGAGGAACTTTTTTCTTGATTTCGTGGAAATCAATCAAATTTTTTATAAGAGTTTGATCGTTGTTATCCGTTATCACGACATCAAATAAAATTTTGAAAATTTTTTATCTCTTCTTCTGAATTAAAATTTTCTTCTTGGGGTTCGGAAAAAAAATAAAGTTTTTTCTCTAAAGATTTTCTATTAAATTTTTCCACGGTTTGCTCAAATTTGTGATAATTAATCTTTAGAAGTATACCATGAATCTTGTTTATCCAAGATCCTCCTATATTATTTTTTATATAGGTTTCGTTTATGATTTGGAATGGAGGTAATTTTTTGATTCTTCCGCG